TCACTGCCCCCTTTTTTGTATTTCCTTAATTTATTTCCTTAATTGAATTTCGGTTGATTAAGACGAAGTTCCTTAAAAACCTCTGCCTTCTTTAAAATATCCTGAACAGTTTCTGTAGGTTGAGCCCCTTTTTCAAGGAAATATAAAATAGCAGGAACATTTAAATAAGTTTGATTCTTTATCGGATCATAAAAACCCACTTTCTGAAGATCTTTTCCTTCTCTTCGGGATCGAACATCAATTGCAACGATTCGATAGACGGCTCATTGGGATAGATGTAGATGAACAACACCCCCCCTAGAAACGTATAAGAAGCTTTCTCCTCGTACGGCTCGAGAAAAATGATTGATTCGAAGTTTTGTCTCTGTATGGAATTCTATCTAAGAAATGACAACTGGATCCATAAAATGATCAAAGCAATTAAAGATCTAAGTCTTTTTTTCTTCGTTCTTCCTTAAAATGAAAAAGAAACCATTCGTACTCTCATAACTCAAGTTGGATAACTTTCAAACAGTTCAAAGGAAAATCTTTCGGCAATTTCATTTATTGAGCGGTCTTTCCTCCTTTTTTGTTTGTCTCGTTTAAAATCGGATTCTTCAGTCTGATCCAGTTATTAAGACAATTTAAAAGGTGTTTCCTTGTTCTGGGATCCTTTATCTTTGTTTTATTTTAAATCATTGGGTTTAGACATTACTTCGGTGCTTTTTAATCCTTTCAAAATGGCAGCAACATACCCTTTTTGCGATTTTTATGAAAGAATCCTACAAGATGATGGATTCCCTCGTGAAACACTTTGGATCGAAAAAGTTTGATCAATTCCAATAAATTTTTTAATTTGAAACTTGCTCGAATTGGATTCTTTCGATTTCCATACCTAAGATATATTTACGAAGTTGTTTCAATTTTTTTATTGATTGGCATTAACCCTAGACCCTTGCCCCGAGAAATAAATTAATACTTTCTACTCGAGCTCCATCATGGACTATTTACATTCCAAGACAACAAAAAACGAGGGGTTCTAGTGAAACAGAACCAATGATGTCGAGCTAAGAGCACCTTCATTCCTACAAAAAATGGTGGATGTACAAATCCACAACGGATCGTGTCCTTCAAGTCGCACGTTGCTTTCTACCACATCGTTTCAAACGAAGTTTTACCATAACATTCCTCTAAGAACCGGTATGGAATTGATTCAATTATGGAATCATGAATAGTCATTGGTTGGGCTGATGTATAAACACCATAATCTAAAGTATTTTCTATATCTTCTATATCTATATACTATAGATATAAATAATACTATAGATATAGGTGGATAAATATTTTTCTGAAGAAGTCTTAGTAAGACCCCATCGCTAATATTAAATTGTCTAACATTATAATATTAATTAATAAATATATATAATAAATCATTTTTTTATATAAATAAAATAAGACGAATAAACGAATTCTTTTTGATTCTGCATCTTCACGTGACTTAATAGGAGAGAAAGATTCCGCTTCTAAGGAATGATTTAAACTATTTCTCTTTCGAAATTTCGAATCAATTTCGAAAGTTCCCCTCTCGACATCATTATTCCAAGAAAATTTGATAGTTAAAAATAACTTTTGATCATCTTAGGAAAAAAGATAAGTCTTTTTTTTTCATCTGATTGAGAAAATCCAAAGAATGGGGAGGGTTTCGTATCTATCAATTCGATCAAATAGACTGAGCAATTGTCACCGTTTATAGATATTGAAATGAACGCCTTCCCATCACTGATTAACTCCTATCTACCCCATTCTATGGGACTGATGCAGCATAAATCAAAAGAAGGGGATGTCCTAGTCTTTTTGATTTTTACGAAATGCGAGCTGTCTGGGCACAAAGCCAAAAGAGAATATGAGATAGGGAATATGGATTCTTTCGTATCTCGATTCAGTTTTTGAAAAAAAAAAACGATTCATCGAAGAAAAAAATCAGAAACAACAATCACATTCCAGCTAACATTTTGATTTTAAACAGAACATTGTTAAAAAAGCAATCTATATTGTCAGAGAATATATATGTTCTGGGACGGAAGGATTCGAACCTCCGAATAGCGGGACCAAAACCCGTTGCCTTACCACTTGGCCACGCCCCATTTAGATTTCTATGCGATACTAATAAAGTATATTGCTGGTTTTGTTTGTTTGTCAACTCTAGCCCAAATATCTATAGAATCGATTAGATTGGTATTCGGATTTTTCTATGTTTTTGGTCTGTGTAGATATAGAATTCAACTGAATTTATTGATCATTACATATAATTCAATTAAGATATTGTATGAAAATATTATTTTTTCGATTCTCCTTTGAGAAAAGGAGGATTTTTGATTGGGTGGGTTCAAAGAAAAAGAAGGATTTTTTGTTTACCTTACTTACTTTCCTTTTCCTTATATAAATAACTCAATCAAAATGCAATTATCTCCAAGAACAAAAAGTCTGTTATGCTTAATACCTTTAGTTTGATCGGTATCTG